TGAAAGTAGATTATAATTCCGTTCATTTGAAAACTTCCATAATCCCTTCCCAAACCAAACATGAATCTTTCGATTCATTTGGCTCTCACGCTCAATTACTTGGTAAATTCTCATAGCTTATTTTATGAATGTAATGAGCCTATCCTCTCTTCTTTATTCATAGTCCAAAAAAGTAAAAAAAAAACACGAATGTAATGCAAAACCAAAATATTTGGAGGACTCTTCTGACAAAATAAAAAAAATATGTAATTGTCAGCAAAATTGTTTCTTTTTTTTTTTCTTCAGTTCAAATCCAAAAGATTTTTCTTATTTATACATATACATTAAGGCATAGGTCGTCGATTCAGCATTAGATAAAAGGGGGAAAATGCTTATTTTTAGAATAAGCGGTTCAATTTATTTTATCAAGATGAGTGTCCTATATCGATAAAATATTCATTTGAAAACGATCTCTATATTAACATAGTGGTAGAAAGAGTACCGTGCTGTGTCTAGACTTCAAACGATTTGCTTTAACCATCTTAACAATCCCACATTATTGGTTGCTAGAGAATCAAAGTGGATTTGCCCATTAATCACGAAATGTGATGGTTCTTACATATAATTTATTAATTTTTTCAGAAGTAATTCGAAAGATCATGCACCTTTCTTTCCTAGTTATAACGGAAAAGGGTACAGCTGGTTGGATCCAGCCTATTCTTGAAATAAACAACTCACACACACTCCCTTGCCAAAAAAGATCAATACACCAATCACTACACTTAGATTTATTGGATTTGTTGCTAAAATATCGGTATTAAATCCGAAACTCCCAGCAGATGGCCAGTGGCCTAAAGAAACGAAAGAATCGGTTACATTTTTCATATAATCTCCTCTTATAGATAGACTAAAAAATCGACCAAAGTTCTTTTCCTATCACTTTGCCCCTCTTTTTTTATTTATTCTTTTTTTTTTTGAAATCGAGTCGAAAAATATTCGAGTTATAATTTCTTTTATTTATAGTTATTTATTTATAGTTTTATAGTTATAAAGTATGACCTACCCCTTTTTCCTGTTTGAACACCACCCTAAAAGACTTTCCCCTGTACTACGAACGGGAAGGATGAAAGCGAATTGGTATACTAATTCCTCATCTGCAAATCATCCCTTCCCGTTCATAGGTTATTTTCTCAACGAATAAGTAATTATAGGAGTGAAATCTTGATCTAATTTGAAAAAGGCAAACGACAAGTCCACGGCAATAAAATAGGAAAAAATATGTATTTTTCCTATTTCTAAGATTAAACAAAAGGATTCGCAAATAAAAGTGCTAATGCTACAACCAATCCATAAATTGTCAAAGCTTCCATAAAAGCTAGACTAAGCAATAGAGTACCTCGTATCTTTCCCTCTGCCTCGGGCTGTCTTGCGATACCCTCTACGGCTTGACCCGCAGCAGTCCCTTGACCAACTCCGGGTCCGATAGAAGCAAGCCCTACGGCCAATCCAGCAGCAATAACGGAAGCAGCAGAAATCAGTGGATTCATGATAAGTTCCTCGTACCAACAAAAAGAAATGGTTAATGATACAATCAACCAATGAATTATGACTTAATTATTCGGATTAATCTAGTCGAAGTAACTAAGAACTTCGAATTTAAGTAATAGTAATAATATTATTGAATTATCAGAACTACTTCGATATATCCTTTTTCGTTTCTATCCACAGAGTCTTCGCGAATCCATAGAATTCTCGTTTTTCCATTTCTTGTTTCCGAACTGTTATTTCAAAATTCTTTCATCTTTTCTTGATTTCATCTGTTTACTCGGGCAAGTCACAGTCGAAACGAGACGAAAGGACTTCTGTTAAAACCCCCCTACGGTAGTAGGGGAAATGAAATATATCTTTAATTCATATATAACTAGTCAATATCTAATATCACATATACATATCTTTCTTCCATAACGTAAACCATTAAATTCAATCAGATTCGAGAATCAATCTATTTTTTTAGGAATCCCATTTTTTGTTTTGTAAATTTTTTTCTTCCTTCCGTTTTCGTTATCATCATTCCAACCGAATACAATCTAATCTAAACGGGCAAATTAAATTGAAATTAATTAAGTCGGATATAAATGTCATTATTTGATTGATCTAAGTTCATGCAATTTATTATTTAATTTATTAATATAATATTTTTTTTTGGTCAATTGTTGAATAAAATCAACTGTAAAGTAGAATTGGTTCTCCGGTTTTTTATTTACTCACACACCGTAAACATATATCTTATTGAAATTATGAATTGATGAATTAAAAAGATTGGCGGACCAATATAATATCAAAGTAAATATTCGTTGAATAAAAATACGATATTAAGTGGACGAAAAGGGGAATCTTAGAAAAAAAAATCTTTTTTCTTTTAGATCTCTTTCCTTTTGTTTACAACTCTATAATAAGGGAATGTTTGATTTTTTTCCTATTGCTTTCTCTCGGATATAGAGTCCTGTATATTTCTATTCCT